GCTAGCGTAGCTTAATACAAAGCATAACACTGAAGATGTTAAGATGGGCCTTGACAAGTTCCGCGTGCATAAAGGCATGGTCCTGACCTTATTATTAGCTTTAACCCAACTTACACATGCAAGTCTCCGCAATCCCGTGAGTATGCCCTTAATCCCCTGCCCGGGGACGAGGAGCGGGCATCAGGCACAAACTTTTTAGCCCAAGACGCCTGGCCGAGCCACACCCCCAAGGGAATTCAGCAGTGATAAACATTAAGCCATAAGTGAAAACTTGACTCAGTCAGGGTTTAAGAGGGCCGGTAAAACTCGTGCCAGCCACCGCGGTTAAACGAGAGGCCCTAGTTAATAATACACGGCGTAAAGGGTGGTTAAGGGAAACATAACAATAAAGTCGAATGGCCCCTTGGCTGTCATACGCTTCTAGGTGTCCGAAGCCCAATATACGAAAGTAGCTTTAATAAAGCCCACCTGACTCCACGAAAGCTGAGGAACAAACTGGGATTAGATACCCCACTATGCTCAGCCATAAACCTAGACGTCCAGCTACAATTAGACGTCCGCCCGGGTACTACGAGCATTAGCTTGAAACCCAAAGGACCTGACGGTGCCTTAGACCCCCCTAGAGGAGCCTGTTCTAGAACCGATAACCCCCGTTAAACCTCACCACTTCTAGCCACCCCAGCCTATATACCGCCGTCGTCAGCTTACCCTGTGAAGGCAACAAAAGTAAGCAAGATGGGCACAGCCCAGAACGTCAGGTCGAGGTGTAGCGTACGAAGCGGGAAGAAATGGGCTACATTTTCTACGGTAGAATACTACGGACATGCAACATGAAATAGTGCTTGAAGGAGGATTTAGTAGTAAAAAGGAAGCAGAGTGTCCTTTTGAACCCGGCTCTGAGGCGCGTACACACCGCCCGTCACTCTCCCCTGTCAAAATGCACTAAAGATACCTAACACCAAAGCGCTGACAAGGGGAGGCAAGTCGTAACATGGTAAGTGTACCGGAAGGTGCACTTGGATTAAATTCAGGGTGTGGCTGAGTTAGTCAAGCATCTCACTTACACCGAGAAGACATCCATGCAAATTGGATCGCCCTGAGCCGACCAGCTAGCTTAATTATTTATATAATTTAACACTATTTATAACAAAACATGGCCTAACACCATAAACTAAACCATTTTTTTACCTAAGTACGGGAGACGGAAAAGGTCCAACCCAGAGCAATAGAGAAAGTACCGCAAGGGAAAGCTGAAAGAGAAGTGAAATAATCCATATAAGCAATGAGAAACAAAGATTAAACCTTGTACCTTTTGCATCATGATTTAGCCAGTACCCTCAAGCAAAGAGCCCTTTAGTTTGAAACCCCGAAACCAGGTGAGCTACCCCGAGACAGCCTATTAATTTAGGGCTAACCCGTCTCTGTGGCAAAAGAGTGGGAAGAGCTCCGGGTAGAAGTGACAGACCTACCGAACCTGGTGATAGCTGGTTGCCTGAGAAGTGGATAGAAGTTCAGCCTCGTACGCCCCCATACCAAAGAATGTAACGCTAGGGTATTCCGGGAAAGATGTGAGAGTTAGTTGAAGGGGGTACAGCCCCTTTAACAAAGGATACAACCTTCGCAGGAGGATAAAGATCACAATATATAAAACACACCGTTCTAGTGGGCCTAGAGGCAGCCACCTAAACAGAAAGCGTTAAAGCTCAGACGGGAAGAAGTTCATTATACCGATAAAAAATCTTACTCCCCTAATTTTATCAGGCCAACCCATGCCTACATGGAAGAGATTATGCTAGAATGAGTAACAAGAAGATATGCTCTTCTCCCAGCACAAGTGTAAACCAGATCGGACCAACCACTGGAACTTAACGAACCCAACCCAAGAGGGTAGTGCGAACAATACAGACCTCAGGAAGAACTCACAGCTAAATGATCGTTAACCCCACACTGGAGTGCTATTTTTAAGGGAAAGACTAAAAGAAGGGGAAGGAACTCGGCAAACACAAGCCTCGCCTGTTTACCAAAAACATCGCCTCCTGCAACTATATTGAGTATAGGAGGTCCAGCCTGCCCAGTGACTACGGGTTCAACGGCCGCGGTATTTTGACCGTGCAAAGGTAGCGCAATCACTTGTCTCTTAAATAGAGACCTGTATGAATGGCTAGACGAGGGCTTAACTGTCTCCCCCCTCCGGTCAGTGAAATTGATCTATCCGTGCAGAAGCGGGTGTAATTATACAAGACGAGAAGACCCTTTGGAGCTTAAGGTACAAAGTTCAACCACGTTAAACGACTCCGCACAAAGCAAGAACTTAGTGGGAAGTGAAATTTTACCTTCGGTTGGGGCGACCACGGGGGAGAAGAGAGCCTCCGAGTGGATTGGGCTAAACCCCCAAAGCCAAGAGATACATCTATAAGCCGCAGAACATCTGACCAAAAATGATCCGGCTGAAAAGCCGATCAACGAACCAAGTTACCCTAGGGATAACAGCGCAATCCTCTCCCAGAGTCCATATCGACGAGGGGGTTTACGACCTCGATGTTGGATCAGGACATCCTAATGGTGCAGCCGCTATTAAGGGTTCGTTTGTTCAACGATTAAAGTCCTACGTGATCTGAGTTCAGACCGGAGTAATCCAGGTCAGTTTCTATCTGTAGCGCTACTTTTCCTAGTACGAAAGGATCGGAAAGGAGGGGCCTATGCTTAAAGCACGCCCCGCCCCTAATTGATGAAGACAAATAAATTAAATAAAGGGAGGGCCAAAACCCCTGCCGCCTAAAATAAGGGCATACTGGGGTGGCAGAGCATGGTAAATTGCGAAAGGCCTAAGCCCTTTAAACCAGAGGTTCAAATCCTCTTCCCAGTTATGCTAAACACTCTAATAAGCCATCTAATTAATCCCCTCGCCTATATTGTTCCGGTTCTACTAGCCGTAGCATTCCTAACCTTGCTTGAACGAAAAGTGTTAGGATATATACAGCTACGAAAGGGGCCTAATGTGGTGGGACCCTATGGGTTGCTGCAACCCATCGCTGATGGCATCAAGTTATTTATTAAGGAGCCTATCCGCCCCTCCACTTCGTCCCCCTTCCTTTTTCTAGCGACCCCTATCCTCGCACTCACCCTGGCTCTGGCACTATGAGCGCCCATACCCATACCTCACCCCGTCATCGACCTTAACCTGGGGGTTCTATTTATTCTGGCCCTCTCAAGCCTCGCAGTGTATTCCATTCTTGGTTCCGGATGAGCATCAAACTCAAAGTATGCTCTAATCGGAGCCTTACGGGCGGTAGCCCAGACGATTTCCTACGAGGTAAGCCTCGGACTCATTCTGCTTTCAGTCATTATCTTCTCTGGCGGCTACACCCTCCGAACATTTAATACGACCCAAGAAAGCATCTGATTACTAGCCCCCGCATGACCTTTAGCCGCAATGTGGTATATTTCGACTCTGGCGGAAACTAACCGCGCGCCCTTCGATTTAACCGAGGGTGAATCAGAGCTTGTTTCGGGCTTCAACGTGGAGTACGCGGGGGGACCCTTCGCCCTGTTTTTCCTGGCCGAATACGCAAACATCTTGCTCATAAACACCCTGTCCACCGTATTATTTCTGGGGACATCGCATTTTGCGAGTATGCCGGAACTGACAACAATTGGTCTTATAATTAAAGCCGCACTTCTCTCAATTATATTCCTATGGGTTCGAGCCTCCTACCCCCGATTTCGATACGACCAGCTTATACACCTAGTCTGAAAAAACTTCCTCCCCCTAACACTGGCCCTTGTCTTATGGCACATCTCCCTCCCTATTGCACTGGCAGGCCTTCCCCCACAGCTATAACTTAGGAACTGTGCCCGAGTGCCCAGGGACCACTTTGATAGAGTGGCTAATAGGGGCTAAAATCCCCTCAGTTCTTAGAAAGAAGGGGGTCGAACCCATGCCCAAGAGATCAAAACTCTTAGTGCTTCCTCTACACCACTTTCTAAGGTGGGGTCAGCTAAATAAGCTTTCGGGCCCATACCCCGAAAATGACGGTTAAACTCCCTCCTCCATCAATGAACCCCTACGTGTTAACAATCCTATTGTCCAGCCTAGGACTGGGAACCACCCTCACCTTTGCTAGTTCTCACTGGTTACTAGCTTGGATAGGGCTAGAGATCAATACCCTGGCGATTCTTCCCCTGATAGCGCAGCACCACCACCCCCGTGCGGTGGAAGCAACCACGAAATATTTTCTGACCCAAGCTACTGCGGCAGCCATAATTCTGTTCGCAAGCACAACAAATGCCTGGATTACAGGGGGGTGAGATATGAACGACATATCGAGCCCCATCGCTAGTACAATAGTTATTACCGCCTTGGCACTTAAAATTGGCCTAGCACCTATGCACTTCTGAATGCCCGAGGTACTACAGGGACTAGATCTTTTAACAGGCTTAATTCTGTCCACCTGGCAGAAACTTGCCCCCCTCGCCCTCATCATTCAGACGGCTCAAGCTGTTGACCCCGTGTTATTGACAGCCCTCGGGCTAGTATCAACATTGGTTGGAGGATGGGGCGGCCTAAACCAGACCCAACTGCGAAAGATTCTGGCCTACTCCTCAATCGCACATATGGGCTGGATGCTTGTTATTCTCCAGTATGCCCCGCAACTCACCCTCCTTGCACTACTGACATATATCTTTATAACTTCCGCAGCGTTCCTTACCCTAAAGATTTCATCCGCAACAAAGCTCAATACCCTTGCAGTCGTCTGATCAAAGAGCCCTGTCTTGACCGTAGCCACCCCCCTGGTATTATTATCATTAGGAGGTCTCCCCCCACTCACAGGTTTCATACCAAAGTGGCTCATCCTGCAAGAGCTGGCCAAACAAAGCCTTCCCCTGGCCGCCACAGTTATAGCCCTCGCTGCCCTTCTCAGTCTGTACTTTTATTTGCGCCTTTGCTATGCTATAACACTCACCATCTCTCCAAACACTACTGCTGCCACCACCCCCTGGCGGGCCCAAACGACTCAAGCCTCTTTACCCCTGGCTTTATTCACCACAATGGCGCTTGGTCTCCTACCCGTATCCCCAGCTATTGTGATATTAGTCACCTAGGGACTTAGGATAGCATCAGACCGGGGGCCTTCAAAGCCCTAAGCAGAAGTGAAAATCTTCTAGTCCCTGATAAGACCTACAAGAGTCTATCTTGCATTTTCTAATTGCAAATCAGATGTTTTTATTAAACTAAGGCCTTTCTAGATGGGAAGGCCTCGATCCTACAAACTCTTAGTTAACAGCTAAGCGCTCAAACCAGCGAGCATCCATCTACTTTTCCCGCCGTTAGCCGGGAAGGCGGGAAAAGCCCCGGCAGGGCGTTACTCTGCGTCTCTGGATTTGCAATCCGGCGTGTTCTCCACCACGGGGCTATGATAGGGAGAGGACTTAAACCTCTGTCTTCGGGGCTACAACCCACCGCCTAAACGCTCGGCTACCCTACCTGTGGCAATTACACGCTGATTCTTTTCTACAAACCACAAAGACATTGGTACCCTTTATCTTGTATTTGGTGCCTGAGCCGGAATGGTGGGGACTGCCCTAAGCCTCCTTATTCGGGCCGAACTAAGCCAACCCGGGTCACTTTTAGGCGATGACCAAATTTACAACGTTATCGTTACCGCCCACGCCTTCGTAATAATTTTCTTTATAGTAATGCCAATCCTTATTGGCGGATTCGGAAACTGACTCGTCCCACTAATGATTGGCGCACCTGATATGGCATTCCCGCGAATAAATAATATAAGCTTCTGACTTCTACCCCCATCATTCCTATTGCTACTAGCTTCTTCTGGTGTTGAAGCCGGGGCTGGAACAGGATGAACAGTGTACCCCCCACTCGCAGGCAATCTCGCCCACGCAGGAGCATCAGTGGACTTAACAATCTTCTCGCTCCACCTAGCAGGTGTATCATCAATTTTAGGCGCGGTCAACTTCATCACCACAATTATCAACATGAAGCCCCCAGCCATCTCCCAGTATCAAACACCCCTCTTTGTATGAGCCGTGCTGGTAACAGCCGTCCTTCTCCTTCTATCTCTACCAGTCTTAGCTGCCGGAATTACAATGCTTCTTACAGATCGTAATCTCAACACTACATTCTTCGACCCAGCAGGGGGAGGTGACCCAATCTTATATCAACACTTATTTTGATTCTTTGGCCACCCAGAAGTTTATATTCTTATTTTACCCGGCTTCGGTATTATCTCACATGTCGTAGCCTACTATGCCGGTAAAAAAGAACCATTTGGCTACATAGGAATAGTTTGAGCTATGATGGCTATTGGCCTCCTTGGGTTTATTGTTTGAGCACATCATATGTTCACTGTTGGCATAGACGTCGACACCCGTGCCTACTTCACATCCGCAACAATAATTATTGCTATCCCAACCGGTGTAAAAGTGTTTAGCTGACTTGCCACGCTTCACGGGGGCTCTATTAAATGAGAGACTCCAATGCTATGAGCCCTGGGGTTTATTTTCCTTTTTACCGTGGGGGGATTAACAGGAATTGTCTTAGCTAACTCCTCACTTGACATTGTACTCCACGACACATACTACGTAGTTGCCCACTTCCACTACGTATTATCAATAGGTGCCGTATTTGCCATCATGGCGGCCTTCGTTCACTGATTCCCACTCTTCTCAGGATATACCTTAAATGACACCTGAACAAAAATCCACTTCGGGGTTATATTTATTGGTGTAAATCTTACATTCTTCCCGCAGCACTTCCTAGGTCTGGCAGGAATGCCACGACGATATTCTGACTACCCAGATGCCTATGCCTTATGAAATACGGTATCATCTATTGGGTCACTCATCTCATTAGTAGCAGTAATTATGTTCCTATTTATTCTATGAGAGGCCTTCGCCGCCAAACGGGAAGTGTCCTCAGTAGAGCTAACTATGACAAACGTAGAATGACTCCATGGCTGCCCTCCACCATACCACACATTTGAGGAACCAGCATTTGTACAAGTTCAATCAAATTAACGAGAAAGGGAGGAATTGAACCCCCATATACTGGTTTCAAGCCAGTCACATAACCACTCTGTCACTTTCTTCTAAAGACATTAGTAAAATGTGCATATTACATCACCTTGTCGAGGTGAAATTGCAGGTTAAACCCCTGTATGTCTTAGGCCCAAGGCTTAATGGCACATCCCACACAACTAGGATTCCAAGACGCGGCATCACCCGTTATAGAAGAACTTCTTCACTTCCACGATCACGCCTTAATAATTGTATTCTTAATTAGCACTTTAGTACTCTATATTATTATTGCAATGGTCTCAACCAAACTTACCGATAAATATATTTTAGATTCCCAAGAAATCGAGATTGTATGAACAGTTCTACCAGCTGTTATTCTAGTTTTAATTGCCCTCCCCTCCCTTCGTATTTTATATCTTATAGATGAGATTAATGACCCCCACCTAACAATTAAAGCCATAGGACATCAATGGTACTGAAGCTACGAGTATACCGACTATGAAGACCTAGGGTTTGATTCTTACATAATCCCAACCCAAGACCTTACCCCAGGCCAATTCCGACTCCTAGAAACAGACCACCGAATAGTAGTTCCGATAGAATCGCCAGTCCGTGTTTTAGTATCCGCAGAAGACGTACTACACTCTTGAGCCGTCCCATCTTTAGGTGTAAAAATAGACGCCGTACCCGGGCGATTAAACCAAACTGCCTTTATCGCCTCACGCCCGGGCGTATTTTACGGACAATGCTCTGAAATCTGTGGCGCCAACCACAGTTTCATGCCTATTGTAGTTGAGGCCGTCCCACTAGAACACTTCGAAAGCTGATCCTCATTAATACTAGAAGACGCCTCACTAGAAAGCTAATTATTGGACAAAGCGTTGGCCTTTTAAGCCAAAGTTTGGTGACTACCGACCACCTCTAGTGAAATGCCCCAACTCAACCCCAGCCCCTGGTTCGCAATTCTAGTATTTTCATGAATCGTCTTCCTCACTATTATCCCAACCAAAATCTTAAATCACACTACACCAAACGAACCAATTCCTATAAGTGAAGAAAAACATAAAACTGAGCCCTGAAACTGACCATGATAGCAAGCTTTTTCGATCAATTTGCAAGTCCATCCTTCCTAGGGATTCCACTCATTGCCATTGCAATTGCACTGCCATGGGTACTATTTCCAACGCCACCATCTCGATGAGTAAATAACCGACTCATTACTGTCCAAACATGATTTATTAATCGATTTACCAACCAGCTCATACTGCCACTAAACGTAGGAGGACACAAATGAGCGCTGCTACTAGCCTCTTTAATAGTATTCCTTATCACTATTAACATGCTAGGTCTTCTCCCATACACCTTCACACCCACAACACAACTGTCCTTAAATATAGGACTTGCTATGCCACTATGACTTGCTACAGTCATTATTGGGATGCGAAACCAGCCAACAGTTGCCCTTGGGCACCTTCTGCCAGAAGGGACTCCTATCCCCCTAATTCCTGTACTAATTATCATCGAAACGATTAGCCTATTTATTCGACCATTGGCATTAGGCGTTCGACTTACAGCCAACTTAACCGCAGGCCACCTACTAATTCAGCTTATTGCCACAGCCGTATTCGTATTATTACCCATAATGCCAACAGTAGCGATCCTGACCGCCGCCGTCCTTTTCCTATTAACGCTACTAGAGGTCGCGGTGGCTATAATTCAAGCCTACGTATTCGTACTACTCCTAAGCCTCTACCTACAAGAAAACGTTTAATGGCCCACCAAGCGCATGCATATCATATAGTTGATCCAAGCCCATGACCACTAACCGGAGCCGTCGGTGCTCTACTAATAACATCCGGCCTAGCAATCTGGTTTCACTTCCACTCAATGACACTAATAACTCTTGGACTAATTCTTTTACTTCTCACAATATTCCAGTGATGACGTGATATTATCCGGGAGGGGACCTTCCAAGGGCACCACACACCACCAGTACAAAAAGGACTACGCTATGGAATAATTCTATTTATTACTTCTGAGGTATTCTTCTTCTTAGGCTTCTTCTGAGCCTTTTACCACTCAAGTCTGGCGCCGACACCCGAGCTAGGAGGATGCTGACCCCCTACAGGAATCACCACACTAGACCCATTTGAAGTCCCCCTTCTCAATACAGCTGTACTATTAGCATCTGGTGTGACGGTCACATGGGCCCACCATAGTATTATAGAAGGTGAACGAAAACAAGCCATTCAATCCCTCGCACTCACAATTATTCTAGGACTCTATTTTACTGCCCTTCAAGCCATAGAATACTACGAAGCCCCTTTCACAATTGCAGACGGGGTATACGGCTCTACATTCTTCGTAGCTACTGGCTTCCACGGACTACACGTTATTATTGGGTCAACCTTCCTAGCCGTATGTTTCCTTCGCCAAGTGCAATACCACTTTACATCCGAACACCACTTCGGCTTTGAAGCCGCTGCCTGATACTGACACTTTGTCGACGTAGTGTGGCTATTCCTTTACGTATCCATCTATTGATGAGGCTCATATCTTTCTAGTATTAAAGTTAGTACAAGTGACTTCCAATCATTTAGTCTTGGTTAAATCCCAGGGAAAGATAATGAACCTAATTACAACTATTTTTATTATTACAATAGCCCTATCATCAATCCTAGCAATTGTATCTTTCTGACTACCGCAAATGAGCCCAGATGCAGAAAAGCTTTCCCCTTATGAATGCGGATTTGACCCGTTAGGATCTGCCCGATTACCCTTCTCCCTTCGATTCTTCTTGGTAGCAATTTTATTCCTCCTATTCGACCTAGAAATTGCCCTCCTCCTTCCCCTACCCTGGGGGGACCAACTCCACAACCCAACCGGAACATTCTTTTGAGCCACTGCAGTCCTAGTACTACTAACCCTTGGGCTAGTTTATGAATGAACCCAAGGGGGCCTGGAATGAGCAAAATAGGGGGTTAGTCCAACAAAAGACCTCTGATTTCGGCTCAAAAAATCGTGGTTTAAATCCACGACCCCCTTATGACCCCAGTACACTTTAGCTTTAGTTCAGCCTTTATCCTAGGATTAATAGGGTTAGCATTTCACCGCACGCATCTACTCTCTGCATTATTGTGTCTAGAAGGAATAATATTATCCCTATTTATTGCGCTAGCCCTATGGGCCCTACAATTCGAATCAACAAGCTTCTCTACGGCCCCTATACTACTACTAGCCTTTTCTGCCTGTGAAGCAAGTGCAGGCCTTGCGCTCCTAGTAGCCACAGCTCGTACCCACGGCACAGACCGCCTACAAAACCTTAATCTCCTACAATGCTAAAGGTATTAATTCCCACGATCATACTGTTCCCAACAATTTGACTGGTCCCTGCTAAATGACTATGAACGTCCACGACCACTCACAGCCTTTCGATTGCCCTTATTAGCCTCGCCTGACTAAAATGAACGTCAGAAACCGGGTGGGCCACATCTGGCTCATACTTAGCCACAGACCCTTTGTCGACCCCACTTTTAGTACTAACATGTTGACTCCTCCCCCTAATAATTTTGGCCAGCCAAAACCACATTAATCCTGAGCCGGTCAGCCGACAACGCCTCTACATCACCCTCCTCGCCTCACTGCAAACTTTCCTAATTATAGCATTTAGTGCCACAGAAATTATTATATTCTATATTATGTTTGAGGCCACACTCATCCCTACCCTTATTATTATTACACGGTGAGGTAATCAAACTGAGCGCCTCAGCGCAGGGACCTACTTCCTATTTTATACCTTAGCCGGGTCCCTCCCGCTTTTGGTTGCCCTACTTCTCCTTCAACAATCCACAGGGACCTTATCTATACTGGTCATTCAATATGCCCAACCAATATTACTAGACTCCTGGGGACATAAAATTTGATGGGCAGGCTGCTTAATCGCCTTTCTAGTAAAAATACCATTATACGGAGTCCACCTATGGTTACCAAAAGCACACGTAGAAGCCCCTGTTGCAGGATCTATAGTGCTAGCGGCAGTTCTGCTAAAACTTGGAGGATACGGGATGATGCGAATAATAGTCGTACTAGACCCTCTTTCCAAGGAGCTTATTTACCCCTTTATTATTCTGGCACTATGGGGCATTATCATAACGGGGTCCATTTGCTTACGCCAAACAGACCTTAAATCATTAATCGCTTATTCCTCTGTCAGCCACATGGGCCTCGTAGCCGGAGGAATTCTAATTCAAACCCCGTGGGGGTTTTCAGGAGCAATTATTCTCATGATCGCCCACGGCCTAGTATCTTCCATACTATTCTGCTTGGCTAATACGGCCTATGAACGGACCCACAGTCGGACAATAGTTCTTGCCCGCGGGTTGCAGGTAATCTTTCCATTAACAGCAGTCTGATGGTTTATTGCTAACCTGGCCAACCTAGCACTGCCGCCCCTGCCCAACCTAATAGGGGAGCTTATAATCATTACAACTCTTTTCAACTGATCTCCATGAACCATTGCACTTACAGGATTGGGCACACTAATCACCGCCGGCTACTCCCTTTACATGTTCCTAATATCTCAACGCGGCCCGGCACCAAGCCACATGCTAGAACTTCCACCATTCCACACTCGAGAGCACCTGTTAATAGCCCTTCATCTTATTCCGGTAATTCTCCTTGTAACGAAGCCAGAACTCATGTGAGGATGGTGTTACTAGTAAGTATAGTTTAACCAAAATATTAGATTGTGATTCTAAAGACAGGGGTTAAAATCCCCTTACTCACCAAGGAAGGACAGACATCAGTAAGTACTGCTAATCCTTATGCACCGAGGTTAAAGTCCTCGGCTTCCTTACGCTTTTGAAGGATAACAGTTCATCCATTGGTCTTAGGAACCAAAAACTCTTGGTGCAAATCCAAGCAGAAGCTATGAGTCTAACAGCCCTAATTATGTCATCCTCACTTATCTTAGTCCTCGCAACCCTTATATTCCCCCTACTAACAACATTAAGCCCGAAACCTCAAAAACCAGAGTGAGCAAACACGCACGTTAAGACTGCTGTCAGTACCGCATTTTTTGTTAGCCTGCTCCCACTTGTAATCTTCCTCGACCAAGGGGTAGAAAGTATTACTACAAACTGACACTGAATAAATACGCAAATATTTGACGCGAACATCAGCTTTAAATTCGACCACTACTCCCTTATCTTTACCCCTATCGCCCTGTACGTCACTTGGTCAATTCTAGAATTTGCATTATGATACATACACTCTGACCCTAACATAAACCGATTCTTTAAATACTTGCTCCTGTTTTTAGTGGCCATAATTACACTCGTTACAGCTAACAACATGTTCCAGTTATTTATCGGCTGAGAAGGGGTCGGAATCATGTCATTCCTGCTAATCGGCTGGTGACACGGGCGAGCAGACGCCAACACAGCGGCCCTCCAAGCCGTTATCTATAACCGCGTAGGAGACATTGGGTTGATCTTAGCAATGGCCTGGTTCGCAATGAACTTAAACTCCTGAGAGATTCAACAAATCTTCTTTTTGTCAAAAAACTTCGACATAACAATCCCCCTGATCGGACTTATTCTTGCAGCAACAGGAAAATCGGCCCAGTTTGGCCTACATCCTTGGCTCCCTTCTGCCATAGAGGGCCCCACACCAGTTTCTGCCCTACTCCACTCTAGTACTATGGTTGTTGCCGGAATCTTCCTATTGATTCGCCTCCACCCCCTCATAGAGAACAATCAACTAGCACTAACAATTTGTTTGTGCTTAGGCGCACTAACTACTTTATTTACAGCCACCTGTGCCCTTACCCAAAACGACATCAAAAAAATTGTAGCATTCTCAACATCCAGTCAACTTGGCCTGATAATGGTCACAATCGGCCTAAATCAACCACAGCTGGCATTCCTTCATATCTGCACACACGCATTCTTCAAGGCCATGCTCTTCCTGTGCTCCGGATCTATTATCCACAGCCTAAACGACGAGCAGGACATCCGTAAAATAGGGGGCCTTCACAAACTTATACCTGCCACTTCAGCCTACCTTACAATTGGTAGCCTGGCACTGACAGGCACCCCTTTCCTGACCGGGTTCTTCTCGAAAGATGCCATTATTGAGGCCCTAAACACCTCCTACCTTAACGCCTGAGCCCTAACTCTAACACTGATTGCCACCTCATTCACCGCAGTTTACAGCTTCCGGGTTGTCTATTTCGTAACTATGGGATCGCCCCGATTCCTTCCTCTATCCCCCATTAACGAAAACAACCCGCTAGTAATTAATCCTATCAAACGACTTGCCTGAGGAAGCATTATTGCGGGACTTATTATTACCTCCAACTTCTTACCCTTAAACACGCCCGTTATAACCATATCTTCTACACTGAAAATGGCAGCCCTAATCGTAACTATTATTGGACTCCTAGTGGCCATAGAACTTGCGGCCATAACCAATAAGCAAGTTAAAATTACCCCAACGACTTCTTCCCACCACTTTTCAAACATACTGGGGTATTTCCCTGCATTAGTGCACCGACTTTCCCCGAAAACCAACCTGGCCCTAGGACAATCAGTTGCTACTAAACTTGACCAGACATGGCTTCAAGCCACTGGGCCAAAAGGCTTAACACTTACACAAATGATAATGGCAAAAATGGTAAGTGATGTCCAACGAGGGATAATTAAAACATACCTGACCATCTTCCTTCTGACCGTGGCGCTAGCCATCCTCCTGGTCCTTATCTAAACCGCCCGTAGGGTGCCTCGGCTCAAGCCCCGAGTAAGCTCCAGCACCACAAGCAACGTCAAAAGCAGTACTCAGGCACAAATAGCTAATATTGCGCCCCCGGAAGAGTATATTATAGCCACACCCCCGACATCCCCTCGTAACATAGAAAACTCCTTAAGTCCATCAATAATTACCCAAGAGCCCTCATATCACCCCCCTCAAAGTAACCCCGCCGTCAGAGCCACGCCCGCAAAGTAGACTAGTACATACCCAACCACTGAACGGCTCCCCCAGGCTTCCGGAAAGGGCTCAGCAGCTAAAGCTGCCGAATAAGCAAATACTACAAGCATCCCCCCTAAATAAATTAAAAATAGAACTAAAGAAAGGAAGGACCCCCCACAACCGGCTAACACCCCGCACCCAACTCCTGCTGCCACCACTAAACCCAAAGCAGCAAAATATGGCGTAGGATTAGACGCAACAGCAATCAAACCCACAATTAAAGCTACCAGCAACAAAAACACGAAATAGGTCATAATTCTTGCTCGGATTTTAACCGAGACCAGTGACTTGAAGAACCACCGTTGTAGTTCAACTACAAGAACCATAATGGCAAGCCTACGAAAAACCCACCCGCTAATAAAAATCGCTAATGATGCACTAGTCGACCTTCCAACCCCATCCAACATTTCAGCGCTTTGAAACTTCGGATCTCTCCTAGGATTATGTTTGATTACCCAAATCCTAACGGGATTATTCTTAGCCATGCACTACACCTCCGATATTTCAACCGCATTCTCATCGGTAACTCACATCTGCCGGGATGTTAACTACGGCTGACTTATCCGGAATCTACACGCTAACGGAGCATCATTTTTCTTCATCTGTATTTATATGCATATCGCGCGAGGCCTATATTACGGGTCCTATCTCTATAAGGAGACCTGAAACATTGGTGTAGTACTACTTCTCCTGGTTATAATGACCGCCTTCGTGGGCTATGTACTTCCATGAGGTCAAATATCTTTTTGGGGTGCTACCGTTATTACGAACCTCCTGTCAGCAGTCCCTTATATAGGCGACACCCTTGTTCAATGAATTTGAGGCGGCTTCTCAGTAGACAACGCGACCCTCACCCGGTTCTTCGCGTTCCACTTCCTGCTACCGTTCGTCATCGCCGGCGCGACCGTCCTCCATTTACTATTTTTACACGAAACAGGATCAAACAACCCAGCCGGGCTAAATTCCGACGCGGACAAAATTTCCTTCCACCCATACTTCTCGTATAAGGACCTTCTTGGCTTTGTGATCATGCTGCTAGCCCTCACCTCTCTGGCGCTATTTTCCCCCAACCTGCTAGGTGATCCAGAAAATTTTACCCCAGCAAACCCACTCGTAACACCCCCGCATATTCAGCCAGAGTGGTACTTCTTATTTGCCTACGCCATCCTCCGATCTATCCCAAACAAGCTAGGCGGGGTTCTTGCACTACTATTTAGCATTCTTGTGCTAATAGTTGTGCCGATCTTACACACCTCAAAACAACGAGGATTAACTTTCCGACCTGTAACCCAATTCCTATTCTGAACCCTAGTTGCAGATATGATTATCTTAACATGAATTGGGGGCATACCCGTAGAACACCCATATATCATTATTGGCCAAATCGCATCCATTCTATACTTTGCACTCTTCCTCGTTCTTGTCCCACTAGCAGGGTGAGTAGAGAACAAAGCATTAAAATGAGCCTGCCCTAGTAGCTTAGCTTGAAAGCATCGGTCTTGTAATCCGAAGATCGAGGGTTAAATCCCCTCCTAGCGCCCAGAAAAAGGAGATTTTAACTCCCACCCCTGGCTCCCAAAGCCAGAATTCTAAATTAAACTATCTTCTGATAGTGAAGTACATGATAGTGCATGGCATGCACTATATCATGTACTGTGTTAGTACATATATATGTATTATCACCATTCATTTATTTTAACCTAAAAGCAAGTACTAACGTCCAAGACGTACATAGACCAAATCATTAAAACTCAAAAATATTTTATTTTAACCTGGGAAATAGATAATTCCCCTAGATATGGCTCTCAAATTCTTCCTTGAAATAAACAACTAACATTTAGTTTAACCATATTAACCCAGTGAGAGACCACCAACCGGTTCATATAAGGCATATTATTCATGATAGAATCAGGGACACAAACTGAGGATACGGTATATAGTGAACTATTCCTTGTATCTGGCTCGAAATCTCACGCACTTACGTATGAAGTCCCCCTATTTCACACTTTTACTTGCATCCGGCTACCGGTGTAATTACATACTCCTCGTTACCCAACATGCCGGGCGTTCTTTTATATGCATAGGGTTTCTTTTTTTGGTTGCCTTTCACTTTGCATCTCAGAGTGCAGGCGCAATTAATATATCAAGGTTGTACATTTCCTTGAAATAGTTAAAGTAGGTTCATTATTAAAGGACATAACTTAAGAATTACATATTACTCAATCAGGTGCATAATACATCCATCTCTTCTTCAGTTTACCCTTATATATATGCCCCCCCTTTTGGCTTTTGCGCGACAAACCCCCCTACCCCCTACGCTCAGCAAATCCTGTTATCCTTGTCAAACCCCGAAACCAAGGAAGGTTCGAGAACGTGCGTGCTAACAAGTTGAGATATGGGTTAGCCATCCGCGTTATATATATATATATATGCATATCGTATTTGCCCATCACAAAAATTTGCCCAAATATTAGCCTTAAAAACCCTACTGAGATTTTGGGTAAATTTCTCAATGCTAAAAAATCCAACATAATTTGATC